ACTGCTTCCAGAATTGATTTCTGTCGATCCTTTCGGGTTGAGACCACATAGAATAATGATATTGCCATAAATGAAGAAAATAAGATTTCCATTTATTAATGAGAATAGGCGTATTATTTGAAGAAATAATAGATTTTCCTTGATATCTAACATAATGCATAAACGGATCTTTGCATAACTCCAGGATGTCTTGAAATTCATTATGAATAACCACTTTCAAAAGATTTTTTATTTTTCTAAAAAAATATATTCGTTGAAAAAAGAATCCAGAAAATTGTGAACATAAATGAAAAGATTGATTACGCAGAAAAAAAAAAATGGATTCATATTCACATATATGAAAATTATATAGGAACAAGAAGAATCTTGGATTGTTTTTTTTCAAAAAAAAATTCTTTCGAAGAATAAACCTATTCCAATTACAATACTCATAGAGAAAAAAACGTAAGAAATGCAAAGAAGAGGCATCCTTCAACCAGTAACGTAGAGTTTGCACCAAGATCTCGAGATGGATGTGATAGGATATTAATACATTTGACACAAAATCTAAATGGGACAATTTGTCCTCTAAAAACGAAAATATTGAATGAATTGATCGCAAATTACGAAATTGATCTACCTCTTTCGAATCTTTCGAAAATAGGAATCGAAAAGAAAATGGAATTTCCACCGTGACTACAAATGCCTCAGATAGAATCTGTGAATACAAATTCTTGTTGTAAGCAAAGAACCTATTTTGATTAGAATCTGTATCCAAAATAATCAACGGATTCTGTTGATACAGTCGAATAATTAAACGTTTAACAATTATTGAATTAAGTCGTTTGTCATAACCCACATTTTCGAACCAAATAGATCTAATTGATCTCTTTAAAACATGATGAGCAAGTGTATAAATATACTCCTGAAAAAAGAGTGGGTATAGGAAGTTGCGTTGCCAAGATCTATTTAGGTCTAAATATCCTTGAAATTGATTCATTGGAAATTGGATTGGAATCAAAAAAAACAAAAAGCAGGTCATTTATTGACTATGAAACGATATATAGTGCGATGCAGTCAAAAACAAAGGGTTATAGTAAGCAAATACTATATATCTCGGGGACAGGTAAACTCATCAACAGACTCTCTATCCTCTCTTTCAATCTAAATAGTTTATATTTGTTTCTAGGATAACAAAACAAGATAGGTTAGAAATCCTTTATTTTTAAAACCAATCGCTCTTTTGATTTTTGAAAATCAATATATTTATCAATATGCTGCTTCTTCTACACATTTCTGTAGAACCCCGAATAGGACATAACTAATAATTAGGACTTATTTGATTAATAAAAACGAAACTACATAAGATACTATAATCATGCACTCAAGGAGAATTCTTCCCCCGTCCTGGGCACTAATCTATTTTTAACGTCTAATTAGATCGGGTAATCATTCCAATTTAGAACAAAAGCTCGTTGCTCTTTTTTTTTTTCCTTATACAAACTGAATTGAAGTCGGAAAACTCTATCCATTTATTCATTCGACCCCATTCTGATTCTGAATTAATTTCATTTTTTTGAACTCCCAATTCATTCGATCCAGTTAACGTAAAACTGAAACATTCTCAGAATTCTCTATTCATCCGACATGCTGTTTTTTCCAGTCATTCCTTTCAGGATCAGTCGTGGTCTTCAAAAGTCTACCAAAGGTATGAATGAATCCCTTACTTCATTGAAATGTGTAAAAGATGCTAGCCGCACTTAAAAGCCGAGTACTCTACCGTTGAGTTAGCAACCCGAAGAACAAAAAATTGGCAATGTTGGGTTGGATAAAAAACTAAAGAGATAAAATTGAACAACACAATCAAAACATCAAAATAGCAAAAAAACCATCGAAAATTTTCAATTCTTAAAGTCACGTAAGAATAATTTACGAAATTCCCATTTATTTAAGAGTCAAAAAATAGAATATGTTTCAGATCAAAATCAAAATAAAAGAACGCAAAAATCTATTTTATTTTGACTGAAGTCAAGTAAAAAACAAAACGAGTAAATGGATCCGTTTATCCACGATCGAATTATATTTGCTCAATAGACTCTTGTCAATATATATAAAAGAATACAGGATAAAAAAGAGTGTTAAGAAATTTCGAAAAAACCCACGCCCTTTTGAAAATATCAAAAAGAGTTCCTGTAGGTTGAGCACCCTTTTCAAGAAAATAGAAATAAAATAGTAGGAATATTTAAATAGGTTTGACTGTTTCTAGGATCATAAAAACCCATTTTACCCAGATCTTTGCCTTCTCTTCGAGATCGACCATCGATTGCAACAAGTCGATAAACAGCTCATTGGGATAGATGTAGACGAAGTCTAACTCCCCCCAGAAACGTATACGAAGTTTTCGCCTCATACGGCTCGAGAAATTGCAGTAATGTCTTATATACAATGTCTTATATACAAGGTTAAATAGATCCATAAAGAAATTTTAAAATAGAATAATATTATTTGATTTTATTGATTTATATATTTCTTTTTTAGTTTTAGTTTCTAGCAATATTTTTTTAGTTCATACTGAAAAAGACAATAAGCAAAAATTCATGATTTTCTTTTACGAGTAGTTTCGGCTGATCGAACGGGTTAAATAAACAGAAATAAAAAACAGAAATAAAAGGGGAATTAAATAGAAATATAGGATATATGAATTACTTATTATTTTATTCCCTACATTTCGATATTATCTATTGTGAGATTTTTATCAAATATTTGATATGATACTAAGGTTCAAATAAAATACATAATGTATAACACTTTTTTCTTACTAACTTTAACTTCTTCTATTCATTTCATCTGCGGAATTTCATCGAATTCATATTAGAAACTATGTATTGAAATGAGTGTGTTCGATTATTAATAGTTATAATAACTATATGCATAATAGTTATATGAGAGGTTAAGGCTTTTCAACTAACTAATTTCTTTTAGCTTAAGCAATAATAATATTAACTACTCTATACTAAGCGTATAGATGGACTGAAGGGAGGGAGACAAAGAGGAGGTTCAATTTCTTGTTAATTTGTTTGAAATTGATTTCAATTTCTTGAAATCTATAGTTCCTATGTTATCCAAATGACAATTTGAGTCAGATCCATTTACGATAATCTTTCGTTAGTCTCAAACTATCGAGATTCTATCTTTCTAGAATATCTAGATAGAAAAAGGTATTCCCTGGGACGGAAGGATTCGAACCTCCGAATAGCGGGACCAAAACCCGTTGCCTTACCACTTGGCTACGCCCCATTTGTCATTCTGTTCAATCAATGCTAATAAACATTAGTCTTAGTACCGGTTGTTCGTCAATTCCAATCAAAAAGTCGATTGTTCCTAGGATTTTGCACGTAGAATTCGAGGCAAAAATGAATTTATTGATCATTAGATAAAATTGAATTAAAATATTGTCTAAAATACGATTTCTTCTATTCTGTTTTCTCTTTGATTTTGAAAATCAAACGGTTTTTAATTGGATGAGTTTTCAAAAAAGGATTTTTTTTTTTTTAGTTTTATTTTTGTGTTTTAACAGATATCCAATAAAACTCAATCAAAATTAAATTATCTCCAAGTTCAATACAGGAACACAATATTTATTATGCTCAATATCTTTAGTTTGATCTACTTCTGTTTTCATTTCAACCTTTATTTGAATTCAAATAGTGTTTTAGTAGTCAAATTGCCAGAGGCCTACGCTTTTTTGAATCCTATCGTAGATATTATGCCAGTAATACCCCTTCTGTTTTTTCTATTAGCTTTTGTTTGGCAAGCTGCTGTAAGTTTTCGATAAGATGTTGAGTAATGTACTAGACATTATTTATCAAAAAAAAGAAAATGCTAATAAGTATTCGATAAACTTTAGAATATGAACCCTCGAGTCAAACAATTGATAATTGGAATTCGTTTCTCATTCTGATTCTTTTTACAAACTTTGCTTTTGAATTTATTTCATTCTTTGATTTAGTGAAACCCCTTTTCAGCCCCTCAATAGGAGGTAGGAAAGGATGGAGCTAGGAAAGAATTTTTTTTTAATCAATCGACTTTTATTGTATTGCAAATCCATTTTTGAAGTTCTTTTTCTAGAAACCGTTTTGTTTCTTGGTGTCGAAATAGGATATGGGATAGAAAAAAGGATAATCTATTCTCTCTCTTTTTTTTTCAAAAAATGATTTTATTTTGGAGATTGTGTAATGCTTACTCTCAAACTTTTTGTTTACACAGTAGTGATATTCTTTGTTTCTCTCTTTATCTTTGGATTCTTATCCAATGATCCGGGACGGAATCCCGGACGTGACGAATAAAAGAAGGACTTGACTTTAGTGTACATTTTTGAATTCCAAAAAAAGATAAAATGCAATTCACCAACAAAAACGGAAAGAGAGGGATTCGAACCCTCGGTACGAAAAACTCATACAACGGATTAGCAATCCGACGCTTTAGTCCACTCAGCCATCTCTCCCGCTTTTCAATGTTGAATCTTACTTTTGCAAAGTAAGATAGAAAAAAAAACTCCCTATGTCTTGTTATCTTTACTTTATTAATTAGATTAGAATTCTAATCATATTAGATAAAATCCATTATATCTATATATAGATATATTCTATTGAATATATTATATTGAAAAAAAAAGAGTCGAAAGAATTCTTTCAAAAAACCAAAGAAACTCAAAAATATTTCTCTTCTGGCGAAATATATTGTTTATTTTCTTATCCTGGCTTGGTTCGTACCTAGCCAGGACTTTTTTTGTACCAAATCATATATTATATATATATATTTATATTACAAAAAAAATATTTACCAAAATTGAATGAAATATCAATATACGGAACATTTTTATTCGATTCTATATCCTAGAATCAAAGTTTCGTTTTTTTTTATTCTTCTAGAATTATTGACTTCTCTTTTCTTTTTTCCTGATTAATATTATTAATTAATAATATTAATTATATAATTCTTTAATAATCTAAGTCTATTAA